ATTTAAAGATTTAATAACTATATTCTTATTCTTTATAGTATTATCTATATTTGTTTTCTTTATGCCTAATGCTTTAGGAGATAGTGAAAATTATGTTATGGCTAATCCTATGCAAACTCCACCTGCTATAGTACCAGAATGATACTTATTACCTTTCATTAAATATTAAGATCTATACCTAATAAATTATTAGGTGTTATAGCTATGTTTGCTGCTATTTTAGCTTTAATGGCTATGCCATTTACAGATTTATCTAAATTAAGAGGAGTACAATTTAGACCTTTAAGTAAAATTGCATTCTTTATATTTGTAGCTAATTTCTTAGTATTAATGCAAATAGGTTCAAAACATGTTGAAACACCATTTATTGAATTTGGACAAATATCTACTGTGTTATATTTTGCTCACTTCTTTGTTATAGTACCTGTAGTAAGTATTATAGAAAATAGTTTAGTTGAATTATCAATTAAAAAATAATAATTATTTAGTTTAATTTTTTCATTATTAATTTTTTTATATATGTCAGGAGTTTGAGCAGAGGGTTCTGCGTTTCGATTGCAAATCGAAATAAAGGGATTCGAGTTCCCCGAACTCTTAAAACAATTTTTTAATATAAAATATATTAGTATTTTATATTATTAATTAAACACAAATAGTTTCAATAAATATTATTGAGTATATTTATTAAATATTTATATATATATAGAATAAAAACTGCAGGTTGTTAATTACAATAATAATAAAAATATAAATATTCTATACATATATATTGTTATAATAAATAATAAAAAAATAAATGATAAGTATAATTTCAGTAATTGAAGGATTATTGTTAATAGTACCTGCTTTACTTTCAGTTGCATTTGTAACTATAGCAGAACGTAAAACTATGGCTTCAATGCAAAGAAGATTAGGTCCTAACGCAGTAGGTTATTATGGTTTACTACAAGCATTTGCTGATGCTTTAAAATTATTATTAAAAGAGTATGTAGCTCCAACACAAGCAAATCTATTATTATTTTTCTTAGGTCCTATGATAACATTAATATTTGCTTTATTAGGTTATTTAGTTGTACCATTTGATAGTGGAATATTTGTATCCGATTATAGTTTAGGTATGTTATATATGTTAGCAGTTTCTTCTGTAGGTACATATGGTATATTATTAGCTGGTTGATCTGCTAATTCTAAATATGCTTTTTTAGGTTCATTAAGAAGTACAGCTCAATTAATTAGTTATGAGTTAATATTAAGTTCTATAATTTTATTAGTTATTTTATTAACAGGTAATTTAAATATGATTACTATTGTAGAATCACAAAGAATAGTTAATTTTTTATTACCATTATTCCCTTTATTTATTATATTCTTTATAGGTTCTATAGCAGAAACTAATAGACCTCCTTTTGATTTAGCTGAAGCTGAATCAGAATTAGTTAGTGGTTTTATGACAGAACATTCTGCTAGTGTGTTTGTATTCTTTTTTTTAGCTGAATATGCTAGTATTATATTAATTTGTATTTTAAATAGTATTTTATTTTTAGGTGGTTATTTATGTATTATACCTGTTGATTTTTTAATAAATATATTATCTTTATTAGGTATAAATAATTCTATACTTGAAGTAATATTTGTTAATTTTTCTTCATCTCCTTTAAATTTAGCATTTAAAACTGCTTTATTAATATTTGCATTTATTTGAATTAGAGCATCTTTCCCTAGAATTCGTTATGATCAATTAATGTCTGTTTGTTGAACTATATTCTTACCTTTAATTATATCATATGTTATTTTAATACCTTGTGTTGTATATAGTTTAGATGCTTTACCTACTAGTTTAGTTCTTTAATACTTAATCATGTTTATTTAATATGTTTTGTAAATATATTTATAAATAGGTTATATTTTATACTGCAATATAGTATATATGTTTATGTGTACTTAAGCTTTATAACATATATAAAGTGTAACATAATTAAGCAGAAAATAAATATAATAAAAATTTTATATGTCATTATTATTATTATTAATTCCATTAATTGGAATAAGTCTTGTAACAATAGAGGCTAATTATGGTTTATATTTAGTAAATAATATAAAACTAAAATCTATAGCCTTAACTACATCAATAATTAATTTAATTGTTTCATTAATAATGTTTATATTATTTGATTTTAGTAGTAAACAATTTCAATTTATTGAAGAACATTATCAAATAAGTTATTTTGATATCTATTTAGGTGTTGATGGTTTATCAATATATTTTATATTATTAACTACTATAATAATGCCTATAGCTATATTATCTAATTGAAATTCAATACAATCTAAAAATGTATTATCATTTGTAGTAATAATGTTATTATTAGAAACATTATTATTAGCTGTATTTTTAGTTTTAGATGTATTATTATTCTATATTTTTTTGAAAGTATATTACCACCTTTATTTTTATTAATTGGATTATTTGGTTCAAGTAATAAAGTAAGAGCTAGTTTCTATTTATTTTTATATACTTTATTAGGATCATTATTTATGTTATTATCTATTATAGTAATGTCTTCTATTATGGGTACAACTGATTTTGATGCTTTATCTAAAGCAAATTTTAGCTATGCAACTCAATTATTTTTATTTTATGGTATATTTATAGCTTTTGCTGTAAAAACACCAGTTATCTTTTTAAATACTTGATTATTAAAAGCTCACGTTGAATCACCTTTATCAGGTAGTATTATATTAGCTGGTATAGTTTTAAAATTAAGTTTATATGGTATATTTAGATTAATGTTACCTTTATTACCTAAAGCTTCTTTAAATTTTACATATATTATTTATGTAATAGGTGTAATAACTATAATATATGCAAGTTTTAGTACATTAAGAACAATAGATATTAAAGAATTAATAGCTTATTCTTCTGTATCTCATGCTGCTGTATATTTAATTGGTGCATTTAGTAATACAATACAAGGTATTGAAGGTGCAATAGTTTTAGGTTTAGCTCACGGTTTTGTTTCACCAGGATTATTTATTTGTGCTGGTGGTATTTTATACGATAGATCTTCTACTAGATTAATTACATATTATAGAGGTATGGCTCAAATTATGCCTATATTCTCTATATTATTCTTTATATTATCTTTAGGTAATAGTGGTACACCTTTAACATTAAATTTCTTAGGTGAATTTATGTCATTATATGGTGCATTTGAAAGAATGCCTATTTTAGGTATATTAGCTAGTACTTCTATTGTATTATCTGCAGCTTATACTATATTCATGTATAATAGAATAGCTTTTGGTGGTTCTTATTCTGTATATTTTGTAGAAAATATAGGTGATGTTACTAGAAGAGAATTTATTTTATTATTAGTATTTGTAATATTTACAGTATTATTTGGTATATATCCTGCTCCTATATTAGATGGTTTACATTACTCAGTTTCTTCTTTAATATATAATATTAATTAAATAAATTAAAAATAATAATTTACTTATTATTATATATATTTTTTTTTAATTTATTTTCTTACTAGCTCAATGGCAGAGCAGAATACTTCTAATATTTTGATCCAAGTTCGACCCTTGGGTAAGAATTATAATAATAATAATACATAGTATATAACTATTATTATTATTTGTAGCCTTTATAGCTCAACGGTAGAGCGGAATACTGTTAATATTTTGATAGATGTTCGATTCATCTTAAGGGCTTAAATATAATTTTTTTTTATTTATCTACATTTAATAAAAATAATATTATATGTTTATTACTATATAATTTATTAAATAGTCTTAAATAAATAAATATATATATATATTATTTAATTAATAACTTAACCCACTAATCTTAAATAGTGTAGATAAATACTAAGAAAAAATATCTAAAGAATAAAAAAAATATATATATATGCCACAATTAGTTCCGTTCTTTTTTGTAAATCAAGTAGTATTTACTTTTGTTATATTAACAGTATTAATATATACATTTACTAAATTTATATTACCAAGATTTGTACGTACTTTTATTTCACGTATTTACATAAATAAATTATAATTAAATAAATCAATAGTTATACATATAACTAAATTATAATAATTAAAAATTATTAATATCTCAGTAGAGTTTCAATATGAAAAAAATAAGTTAATATTTATATATATCTAATCAATAAATAATAATATGCGTCATTTAGATTTTGTATTAAGTCCATTAGACCAGTTTGAAGTAAGAGATTTATTTTCTTTTAACGCAAACTTATTAGGTAATTTACACTTATCATTAACAAATATAGGTTTATACTTATCAATAAGTATCTTTTTAATTTTAACATATAGCCTATTAGCTACAAATAATCATAAAATAATCCCAAATAACTGATCAATAAGTCAAGAAAGTATATATGCTACAGTACATGGTATAGTAGTAAATCAAATTAATCCTAACAAAGGACAAATGTTCTTTCCATTAATGTATGTATTATTCATGTTTATTTTAGTTAATAATTTAATAGGATTAGTACCATATAGTTTTGCATCTACATCACATTTTATATTAACATTCTCTATTAGTTTTACTGTTGTATTAGGTGCAACTATATTAGGTTTCCAAAGACATGGGTTAAAATTCTTCTCATTATTTGTACCTTCAGGTTGTCCTTTAGCTTTATTACCTTTATTAGTTTTAATTGAATTTATTTCATACTTATCTAGAAATGTTTCATTAGGATTAAGATTAGCTGCTAACATATTAAGTGGTCACATGCTTTTAAGTATATTAAGTGGATTCACATATAATATAATGACTAGTGGTGTAATATTCTTCTTCTTAGGTTTAATACCTTTAGCATTTATTATTGCATTCTCTGGTTTAGAATTAGCTATAGCATTTATTCAAGCTCAAGTTTTTGTAGTTTTAGCTTGTTCATATATTAAAGATGGTTTAGACTTACATTAATATTATATTAAAGTAGTAAATAAAAAAAAACTATAAATTACACTAGAAAAATATTTATATATTTTTAATAGCAAAAATAATACTCATTATAAAAATCATGTATATAAGTATTAATATACTTAATGCATGTAAATAAAACTTTTATATATTGTTTATATATATTATATATATATAAATTATTATGTAAAAATATTTATAAGATATAAAAATTTTATGAAAATAGGAAAGTCCAATACTCATTATACATAGAGACTTAAATATATAAATATATATTTAATAATTATAGAAATATAAGAATTTTAACAGAAACTAAAATTATACTAAAATACTAATAAGTAATAATAAAATAATAGCGAACAATAATCCTATGTTTAGTTTTCATTTAGAATTATTAAAATTAAAACAGAAACTGGCTTAATTATATCTTAAAAAAAATAACCTATATATTAATAGTTATATAACTATTATATAGCAATATAGGTGATATGTATCATATATAACCACAAATAAGAACTAAATATTTAAACATAAAAGTAAAAATAAATAGCATTATATGTGATATATATTATATAAAACCACAAATTATAAGGTAAAAATTACCCATAATAAATAAAAATAGAGAGTTTGATGATGGCTCTAACTGAACACTGTCCAAGTACTTGACACATGCTAATCGAACGACTATTTAGGTTAATTGCATATATATCAATTAATATAAGTAGTAGTGGTGTACAGGTGAGTAAAAGATAAATTGGCTACCTTAAAGTAAGAGGTAAAATCTCTTATATACAAAAGGTTAAAATCCGCTTTAAGATGATAATTTTTATCTCGGTGAGTAGTAGGAAAGGTAATGGCTTTTCTAGCAATAAACCGTAGTCGTAACTGGAAAGTTGATCGACCACATTGGGTCTGAAAAAAACCCAATGCTTTTATGTACAGCAGTGAGGGATATTGGTCAATGGCCGAAAGGCTGAACCAGTAACTTGGAAGAATGTAAGTGTATTATGTATTAATACAATAGCGATTATGTCGTATAAAATTCTAAATAGATTGTATATAATGACATGATCTATTTATAAGTCTTGACCAAACTACGTGCCAGCAGTCGCGGTAATACGTAGGAGGCTAGTGTTAGTTATCTTTATTGGGTTTAAAGGGTAAGTAGACGGTAAATTAAACTCTAAATGAGTACTTTTTTACTAGAGTTATATGAGAGAAGGAAGAATTTCTGGAGTAGAGATAAAATTTGCTGATACCAGGAGGACTGGCAACGGCGAAGGCGTCCTTCTATGTAATAACTGACGTTGAGAGACGAAGGCTTGGGTAGCAAACAGGATTAGATACCCTAGTAGTCCAAGCAGACAATGATGAATGTCATACATAAAAACTTTTTTATGTATAAACGAAAGTGTAAGCATTCCACCTCAAGAGTACTATGGCAACATATAAACTGAAATCATTAGACCGTTTCTAAAACCAGTAGTGAAGTATGTTATTTAATTCGATGATCCGCGAAAAACCTTACCACAGCTTGTATAGCAAGTTTAAATAAACTGTTACAAGCGCTGCATGGCTGTCTTTAGTTAATGTCGTGAGATTTGGTTAATTCCTTTAATTAACGAAAACCCTCACTTTATTTATTTATATAAAGTGGTTCGCTATTATATTGGACTAGATAATAGGGATTAAGACAAGTCATTATGGCCTAAATGCTGTGGGCTATAGACGTGCCACATACGCCTTTACAACGGGATGCTATATTGTGAAATGGAGCTAATCCCCAAAAAAGGAAATAATATGGATTGTAGTCTGTAACTCGACTACATGAAAAAGGAATTACTAGTAATCGTGAATCACCAACGTCACGGTGAATATTATCTTAGTTAGGTACTAACCACTCGTCAGGCGCTGAAAAAAGAAGATGCAGTAAGTTTGATATATTCTGTGTATAGTTATATATATTAATGTTATATAAATATGCAGAATAATTTTCGTGTGCAAAACTTTGATTGGTGTTAAGTCGAAATATGGTTCGTGTAATGGAAATTGCACGGGGAGTATAAACTTAAAAAAAAAATATTAATATATATAGTATTATATAATCTTACATGGGTATGCTTATACTGGTTCAAATCCAGTAATAGATTAAATATATGTATATATAAGAGGGGTCCCACGCGTTGGTTTGTGGGTTGAGCTGTAAACTCAAAAGCTATTGGCTATCGAAGGTTCGATTCCTTTCCACTCTAGTTAGATAAAAATCTAATACTATCCTGACATTTATTATATGTTTGTATAAACTGTTAATGGATTTTATTATTTTATTATGAATAGTATATTTTTATTAAATGATTCTATAACTAATGGATTTAGAATAGAATGTGTAGATATTATTTATTTATTATCTATTTTTTTAGCTATTACTACTATAACATGTAGAAATCCTGTAGTATCTGTTTTATATTTAATAGGTTTATTTATTAATGTTGCAGGTTTATTAATATTAGTAGGATATAATTTTTTAGGTTTAGCTTATATATTAGTTTATGTAGGTGCTGTTTCTATTTTATTTTTATTTATTTTAATGTTAATAAATATTAGAATTTCTGAATTATTTATTGAAACTAATAATGATATACCTTTAGCTGTATTAACTATTATATTATTTTATTATATTATAGGACAAGCATTACCTTCAAATTTAACAGATAATACTATTGTTTCTTATTTATCAAATTCATTTACTAATATATATAGTGTACAATTAAATAATGATTTAAATCAACAAATAGGTTATGCAAGTAGTAAAGGTTGAGATAGTTCATTAATAGAATCTACACATATAGCTAGTATAGGTAATATTATGTATACTAGTTATTCTATGTGATTAATAATTACTTCTATCATATTATTATTAGGTATGGTAGGTGCTATTGTTATAACAATTAAACAAAAATAGTAATATAAAGCTTAAACAATTAAATATTAAATTAAAATATGATATATAAATCAAAAAGTAATTTTCAAAATCATCCGTTTCATTTAGTATCTCCATCTCCATGACCATTATTTACTAGTTTGTCATTATTTATATTAACAACAGCTACAGTTTTATTTATGCATGGATTTCAAGGATTTCAATACTTAGTTCCTTTAGCTGTATTTAACGTTATGTACGTTATGGGTTTATGATTTAGAGATGTTATTTCAGAAGGTACTTACTTAGGTAATCACACTAATGCTGTACAAAAAGGATTAAACTTAGGTGTAGGTTTATTCATTATTTCTGAAGTTTTCTTTTTCTTAGCTATATTCTGAGCATTCTTTCATAGTGCTGTATCTCCTAGTGTTGAATTAGGTGCACAATGACCACCTTTAGGAATACAAGCTGTAAATCCATTTGAATTACCTTTATTAAATACTATCTTATTATTATCTTCAGGTGTTACTATTACATACGCTCACCATTCTTTAATACAAGGTAATAGAAAAGGAGCTTTATATGGAACAGCTGTAACTATAGTATTAGCTTTAGTATTTACTTTCTTCCAAGGTGTTGAATATTCAGTATCTTCTTTCACTATATCTGATAGTGTTTATGGTTCATGTTTCTATTTTGGTACTGGTTTCCACGGTATACACGTTATGGTAGGTACAGCTTTCTTAGCTGTAGGATTATGACGTTTAGCAGCATACCATTTAACAGATCACCATCACCTTGGTTATGAGTCAGGTATATTATACTGACATTTTGTTGATGTTGTATGATTATTCTTATATATTTCTGTATACTATTGAGGTTATTAGATATTTATAATTAAAACTTTATTTATATAAATAAAAATATGTAATATATTTAAATAAATATACATAAACATAAATTTATAAATTAAATAAAAAAAACTATATATTTAAAGTTGTCTATATAATATTTTAAATAGAAAATAAGACTTTATGTCTTTATATACTAAAATAAAAATTATATATATATAGAGACTTTAGTTTAATGGTAAAACATGTGACTTTTAATCATTATAATATGGGTTCAAATCCCATAGGTCTTAAAAATTTACTAACAATGACTATAAGTTAATGGTAGACTGCTTATTTACCATATAAGATGTGCTGATTCGAATTCGGCTAGTCATATATAGTAAATTATTAAAATATGAAAATCGTAATAATGGCTATAAGTTAATGGTAGACTGTTTACCTTCCAAGTAAAGTGTGTTGATTCGAATTCAACTAGCCGTATAAATATACATAAGTTGGGTTAGTAACTTAATTGGTAAAGGGTTTTCTTGTCGAGAAAATAGATGCCGGATCGAAACCGGTCTAACTCGTATGTATATATATATATAAATTAAAGGAAAAGTTGCTATTGGTAGGGTAAGATATTTGCTAAATATTGTGTTTTGACACTTAGATGTTCGATTCATCTCTTTTCCGAAGAGCATAGTTTAATAGGTAAAACTGTAAGCTTCAACCTTATATTTCTTAGTTCAAGTCTAAGTGCTCTTGAATAAAATAGAGGTTCTTTAACTTAACCGGTAAAGTGTATTCTTGATAAGGATATGTTCAGTGTTCGAGTCACTGAAGAATCAAAAAAAAAAAAAAAGAGAGTTGGCTGAGTGGTTTAAGGCGGCTAGCTTGAGTCTAGCTAAAGGTATAAACTTTCATATGTTCGAATCATATACTCTCTGATATTTATAGTGTATATAAATTATTTAATAATTATAATTATTAAGTATTTATGTTATAATATTAAAAATATAAAATAATAATTAGTTATTATTAATAAAACAGGTTAGTGTCCGGTGGTTGGTCGCTTCATTTGGGTTGGAGATTGTTTATGTTCGAATCATAATAACCTGATAATATTTATATTATAAGCTAATATAGGTGATATGTATCATATACATCTTGATAAATCAAGACAAGTATATAAAGAAACTATTATGGATGGTTAGCTATATATTTCAAGATATTTATATCTAGAGAATAAAAACTAGAAATCTTAGAGAAATCTAATAAAAAGACAAAGTGAATTGAAATATCTTAGTAACTTTAGGAAAAGAAATCAAACGAGATTGTTATTTGGTGTCTTCTAAATAGCAAAAGCCTTTAATAATTTAAATATGTAATAAATTAAAGTATAACGGAAAAAAATCTGTTTAAACATAGGGGACCCTTCCTCTAAGGCTAAAAAAAATATATAAGCGATAGAGTATCAGTACCGTGAGGGAAATACACTGAAATAGTAGGTTTAAAAGCAGCTCAAGTGAAAATTTAAATAAATAATAAGAGTGTACCTTTTGCATAATGGGTCAGCAAGTTAATTTTAGATGCAAGTATTATTCTTAATATGTATACAAATATGTGTATTCACATGACTACATATGTTTGTGTATTGATGTTTTTAATAAACATAAAGAATTGTACGTAGATAAACCAATTATGAAAAAATGAATAAGTATCTAGAATTAGACCCGAAGGCTAGTGATCTTACCATGGTCAGGGTTATAAAAGCCCGAACGGGTTATCGTTGTAAAGATATCCGATGAACTGTGGTAAGTTAGTGAAAGACAAAACTGACTAGTATAGCTGGTTTTCCGCGAAACCTATGTAAGTAGGTAATTTAATTAACATCTTAGCAGGTACAGAACTGTGATCTCGGACAATATAATATATATTTGTCAACATCGGGGGGTTGTAGTGACTTTACCGGAGAGTATTTGCACTCGGAAGGGCAAAGATGAATGTTAAATAATCGGACATAGTGCGATAAGGTTGTATGTCTAAAGGGAAACAGCCCAGAACAAGAGTTAAGGTTCCAAAATTATTGTTAAGTGAAATTAAGGATGTTTTTTTTTAAAACAATCAGGAAATAGGCTTAGAAGCGGCCATTTTTTGAAGACCTCGTAACAGAGCACTGATTAATAATTTAGGGGAAAACGCCGAAAATTTAACGGATCTAAATAATATACCGAAACCTTGTACACTAAAAACAATAAAAATATATAGTTTATAAGTGGGGTAGCGGAACATTGGATTAAACAAAATATTAATATTTTTCTTAAAATATTAAAAAAAAAAATTAATAATTAATGAAACTATACTAATATAATAAATTATAAGTCTTATTATTAATTTGTTAAATCCAAGAGAGAATGCTGACATGAGTAACGAAAAAGGCTATTTAGCCTCGCCTGAAGCTTATGGTTTTTATAAAAACCGGTGTCTAAAAAGATTAATCAAAAGATAATTTTGATGACGTGTATCTTTATCCTTTAAGCAATATTAACCAAAACCTTTAATAAGTAATAAAGGTTCTGGAAAAGTTAATTATTGAATTAGATAAATTATTTGATTAATAGATTATATAATCTATTAAAAAAATACATAACCGTACCTAGAAACTAACTCAAGTAAGCAAGTAGAGTATACAAAGGCGTTTGAGAGAACAATCATTAAGGAACTCGGCAAATTGACTCTGTACCTTCGGAATAAGGAGGGCCATTATTATTAATTAAGATATTATAAACATAATATATAATCTAATAATAAGAGGAATCATGAAATAATGTTGTACGACTGTTTAATAAAAACACAGCACTCTGCAAAGATAAAAAATCAAAGTATTGAGTGTGATGTCTGCCCAATGTCGGCTGGGTAACGGATCTACCTTGATTATTAACTGAGGTTTTGAAGGACACCCCGATTAATGGCGGCCTTACCTATGAGGGTCCTAAGGTAGCGAAATACCTTGGCCGTTAAATGCGGTCCTGCATGAATGACTTAACGATGCAACAGCTGTCTCGATGATTGTCTCAGTGAAATTGGAATAGCAGTGCAGATACTGTTTACCTCTAGATAGACGAGAAGACCCTATGCAGCTTTACTGTTACTAATTACAGGAGTGAAAATTTAGGATGATTTATAGTGTATAAGGTAGTTGATGATATGAGATAACAATGAAACACCTTTATTCGAATCCTTATATATACTCTTGATGATTGGAAGGCAGTTTATGCGGGGCACAGATCCCACAAAAAGTACCTGGGTATATCCAAAGTTCATATTGTAAACTTGTATATTTATATACAAATATTTTAATTTGTTCTAATTATTATTATAATTATACAGTTATTATTCGATTAAATTCCACAATAATTTTTTATTTTAAGTAAGATTTTAACTATGCGGTGAATAGATGTATTTTAAACTTTACCCTTGGCGCAAGCCAAGGGCTATATTAAAAGTTTATTTGTTATATTAATAAAGTATTTATCTTTATTAATATAATGTTTATAAATACTTTAAAAGTTTAATGGCTAAATCTTGCTTTACTGTTTGACCTACAAGTCTATCAGTCGCGTAAGCGGGGCATATGATCACAAGATGCATTAAGGAAAGGTCTTGGATTATAGAAAAAGTTACGCTAGGGATTTATAACTGTGAGTCCTCCAATATTATAAAATATTGGTAATATATTGGGTAAATTTCAAAGACAACTTATATTAGTTAAGTGTATTTGAAGCGAAACTTATTTTAGCATGTATTTATCTGTAGATAAATTAAAATAAGGACGTTCAACGACTAAAAGGTGAGTATAGCTAACAATAATCCTTTTTTAACGCCCAACATCTTTATTAATTTTTCATTATTTGTATAATTATTATTATTTATAATAATGTATTAGACTTGATTATTCAAGCTTTAATATTATATAATTAATTATATTAATTATATTAATATATATTTATATATAAATTTATGTTAAATATTATAAAATCAAAATTAAATAATACATATAAAAAAAAGTATCTAATAATTCTAATGTAGTTGTATCTAATAAAGATATAGTTTCTGCTGTAAGAAATTGAAAAAGTAGTATTTATGCTTATAACAAAAATGCTATAAATTTAATTCCTATTAAAAGCAGATATGTAATGAAATTAATTAAAGCGTATTTTAATTTATATCATTTAGAACTAGAATCTTTATTAAGAAAAAACAGATTACGTCGTAGATTTAGAAAAGTATCAACTAATAAAATATTTATTAGTGATGGTGAATTTAAACATACTAATGATAAAGTAAATATAACATTATATGTTTATAATAAACAAAAACTTAATTATTTATTAAAACTTAAAAAAAGATATATAAGTATATTTAGAAATCCTAATTTTGCTAATAAATTGAAAAATTTAAGAAAACTAGGATTAAATATTTTATTTAAACAAAATCAAAAAAGTATATTATTAATGAATCTTTTACCTAAATATAATACAAAAGTAAAAATAGCACAAAATATTTACTATGCAAGATTTATTAAAAAAAGTTTTAAAAGATTAAGATTTTATATGTATTATAAACAAATGCTTTATATAAATAAAGCTAAATTTGAATATTCATATTTACAAGGTTTAATTAGTTTGGTAAGAAATATTTTTAATAAAAATGTTGAATTTAATATAATTAATTTAAAATATTTTTATTTTAATAGTAAAATATTATCACAACCTTTAGAATTAAAATTAAAAAGAAAAAGAAAAGTATTAAGATATCTTAAAGTTTTAATAAGAAAATCAAAAATTAAAAATGTTAAATTAGCAGAAATATCAAAAAATTTATTTAATTTTAATAATATGAATTCTAATCATTTTTTACAACAAGATAATACAGATTCTAAATATCTAAAAAAAATTATTTTAAGTAATTTAAAATATAAAAGAGTATCTGGTATTAGATTAGAAGCTGCTGGAAGATTAAATAGACGTTTTTCAGCTTCTAGATCTCAACGTAGAACTAAATATAAAGGAAATTTAGAAAATGTATATTCTTCTATTAAAGGTTATTCAACACCTATGATAAGAGGAAATCATAGAGCTAATTTACAATATACTGTAACTAACTCTACTTCACGTGTTGGAGCTTTTGGAGTTAAAGGTTGAGTAAGTGGTACTTAATTTCTTTTCTTTTTTTTTTTTTTTTTTCAATTATCCCTCCCTTAAATTAATTAATAAAGATGATGAAATAGTCTGAACCGTTTTGAGAAAAATGGAAATAAAAGTAAAATTGACACGTTTTGCGTGTTTATTCAGCATCAGACTGAATCTTTTATGATAACATAAATTGAACAGGCTAATTTGCGCAAGAGAGTACAAATTGAGTGCGCGGTTTGGCACCTCGATGTCGGCTTAGCTCATCCTCATGCATGCAGAAATCATGAAGGGTTCGACTGTTCGTCGATTAAAGAGCTACATGAGCTGGGTTTAATACGTCGTGAGACAGTATGGTTTCTATCTTCTAGAGGAACATAAAGTAGATTAAAGATAGCCCCTTCGTACGAAAGGAGTTGGGTATATTGATCTCTGGTTTACCTGTTGTTTATGTTTTATATTATATTTTTAATATAATAATAACTAATACTTATACTAAAGTATTGTACATGATTAAAACATGTACTTGACCACATAGGCATGGCAGGAAAGCTACATCAGTTTAAGATAAGTGTTGAAAGCATCTAAACGCGAAGCAAACTTTATGATACTTATAAACGTAGTAGAACACTACGAGTATAATTGTTATATTTATAACAATTAATAGGCTTTGGTTGTAAGAATGAAAACATTTTTAGATATAAAGTACTAATTATTAATATTATTAAATATTATACTAAATATTTTTTAATATCATTTATTTTATAAAGCCTTTTTAGCATAAAAGTAATGTAACCGTTTTGTAATCGGTAGAAGTGAGTTCGATACTCGCATAAGGCTATAAATATTATATATATATATAATATATAATAAAAAGATCCAATGGTCAAGACTGGTTAAGACATAACATTTTCACTGTTAGTGCGGGAGTTCAAATCTCCCTTGGGTTATAAGAGATTAAATATAAATATATATATAATAAAAGAGATTAGCTCAGTTGGTAGAGCTGTCGCTTTACACGCGAAAGGTCAGGTGTTCAAATCACCTATCTCTTAATGCGAATTAATGTAACAGTAACATATGTGGCTCATGATCACAAAATTTAGGTGCAACCCCTAAGTTCGCAAAAGACTATAGCTTAATTGGTTAAAGCGAACCACTCATGATGGTTTGAGTAAATGTTCAAGTCATTTTAGTCTTATATAATCCGAGTGCTGGAATTGGTAGACAGTCTTAATTTAAGCTTAAGTGGCGTAAGCCGTAAACGTTCGAATCGTTTTTTGGATATATTAGGGGTTATAGTTTAACTGGTAAAACGACGATTTTGCATATCGTTATTTCAGGATCGAGTCCTGATAACTCCATAATCATTAATTTATAACGCTTGAGAAGCTCAATTGGTAGAGCGAATCATTGAAGCTGATTAGGTTGTAAGTTCAAATCTTATCTCGAGCAAATTAATAAACATGGATATGCTGAAATTGGAAAACAGGTTTCATTTAGGCTGGAATAGTATTTAACTTTACAAGTTCAAGTCTTGTTATCCATATTTATATATTTAAATAATTTATGTTGTCGACTAATCGGTAAGTCATAAATTTTTGGTATTTACTATTGGGTGTTCGAGTCGCCCCAACATAATACAAGATAATATTATATTATTATTTATGCCAGAATAGTTCAACCGGTAGAACAATAATTTCATGAATTAAGAATGAGAATTCAAATTTCTCTTCTGGCTTGTAAAGTGCTTTGTTTTTTTTTATTAGCCTTTATATATTTTATTTTTTTAATTATATATTTATTTTATTTATATTATATTTTTATTATTTATAATTAATAATTGTATTCTTAATGTAAGTAAGTAAGAAAATAATTATATTAGGTGGGTATAGTTCAATGGTAGAACGGCTGTATGTGGCACAGTATATCCTAGTTCAATTCTAGGTACCTTCCCTATGCTACATCTAACGATGTAGCCCACACCCTTAAATCTAGGGCCTTGATTTATCTATGGGTTACTACGGTACCCTTGGATTTCTTAAAATTAAAGAGTAAAAAAAAATGATTTTACATAATATTAATGTTTCAAACGTAATAGACGTAACAAACAAAGAAGAAATAAGTAATGATATTCTTAATGAAGTATCTTCAGTTAGGCATTATTCAAATAAGGTAGAATCAGATATAGTTTTAGATACACCAGAAGAAGAAAAAATGAGCCAGATATTAAATTTAAAAAATCCGTCAGAATGACAAGAACGGTGATTTTTATCCTCAAATGCTAAAGATATAGGTACTCTTTACTTAATGTTTGCCTTATTTTCAGGATTAATTGGAACAGCATTTTCTGTACTTATTCGTTTAGAATTATCAGGTCCAGGTGTTCAATATATCTCAGATAATCAATTATATAATAGTATAATAACAGCACACGCTATAATGATGATATTCTTTATGGTTATGCCTGCTTTAATAGGAGGTTTCGGTAATTTCTTATTACCTTTATTAGTAGGAGGTCCTGATATGGCATTTCCTAGATTAAATAATATAAGTTTCTGATTATTAGTACCTAGTTTATTATTATTTATTTTCTCAGCTACAATAGAAAATGGAGCAGGTACAGGATGAACATTATATCCACCGTTATCAGGAATACAATCTCACAGTGGACCAAGTGTAGATTTAGCAATCTTTGGTTTACATTTAAGTGGTATAAGTAGTATGTTAGGTGCTATGAATTTTATAACAACTATTTTAAATATGAGAAGTCCTGGAATACGTTTACATAAATTAGCTTTATTTGGATGAGCTGTTATTATAACAGCTATATTATTATTGTTATCATTACCTGTATTAGCTGGTGGTATAACTATGATTTTAACAGATAGAAATTTTAATACTTCATTCTTCGAAGTAGCTGGTGGAGGTGATCCTATATTATTCCAACATTTATTCTGATTCTTTGGACACCCTGAAGTTTATATTTTAATTATACCAGGATTTGGTATTATAAGTACAGTTATTTCAGCTGCATCAAGTAAAAATGTATTTGGTTACTTAGGTATGGTTTATGCTATGTTATCTATTGGTGTATTAGGATTTATAGTTTGAAGTCATCACATGTATACTGTTGGTTTAGATGTTGATACTAGAGCTTACTTTACTGCTGCTACTTTAATTATTGCTGTACCTACAGGTATTAAAATATTTAGTTGATTAGCTACATGTTATGGTGGATCTTTACATTTAACACCTCCTATGTTATTTGCTTTAGGATTTGTTGTATTATTCACTATTGGTGGTTTAAGTGGTGTTGTATTAGCTAATGCTTCACTTGATGTTGCATTTCATGATACTTACTATGTTGTAGCTCATTTCCATTATGTATTATCTATGGGTGCTGTTTTTGCATTATTTAGTGGTTGATATTTCTGAATTCCTAAAATATTAGGTTTATCTTATGACCATTTTGCTGCTAAAGTTCATTTCTGAATTTTATTTGTTGGTGTTAATTTAACTTTCTTCCCTCAACATTTCTTAGGTTTACAAGGTATGCCTAGAAGAATAAGTGATTACCCTGATGCTTTCTATGGTTGAAACTTAATTAGTAGTATTGGTTCTATTGTTAGTGTTGTAGCTACATGATATTTCTTAACTATTATTTATAAACAATTAACAGAAGGTAAAGCTGTATCAAGATATCCATGATTAACTCCACAATTATTCAGTGATACATTCCAAGTATACTTTACTAGAAATAATAGTTCTTTAGAATGATGTTTAACTAGTCCACCTAAACCTCACGCTTTTGCAAGTTTACCTTTACAATCTTAATATTATGTTACGTTTTAAACAATTTTAAGAAATTCAATAGAAATTTGATCAATATAATGGTACCGATAGGATTTAAAAAAATATATATAAATATATGAGAGATAACAGATTAGAGAATATGACTAGAAGGTCAGAAGAATTAAATAATACAGAATTAAATATTAATTCTGTAGAAAATATATTATCTAATAATAATAATGATAATGATAATAACCCCGATTCATTATTAAATAGCATTAACACAGAGTCAGAGAGTTCCATAAGAATAAGTGGTAGAAAAAGAAATAGGTCTGAAGCATCTGACTCTTCACATGTTAATCAGAAACAACAAAAAGTTTCAGATCAAGATCCTACAAATATAGAAGAATCTAATATACAATCTATACATGAGCAACAACAGGAATACATAACTAATTTAAAAAATAAGAGTTATGAGGCAATGGATGAATTAGCGTCTAAACAAGAAATTATGAATTCAGCTATTGAACCTATACCTGGACATAGATACTCTGGTATATGGTTGCGTGTTCGTGAAATCATAGAAACTAGATTCAATGGAAAATCAATTACACATGATGATACGTTTGATACTATTATGGAAGATGATCCCATAACAGGTAATATAATTGTAAAAAATACTTTGCGTAATCCAGAATTAAAAGATATACCTAGAAGTATTCCTAAGAGTGAAATAGATTTTCAAGTATTTAATAGTATAGAAGATTCAGAGAATGAATCTGAATACTCTATACCTAGTCCGCAAATTGTAGATCCTGAATCAGTAGATATCATGAGAGCTGATTATCCTGAATTGGAAATACAATATCCTGAACAACCATGGGATAACGATCTAGATGTTGATAGTACTGATGATAGTAGATCAGGTATAGATCCTGAAATCGACGATGACTATCCTTCAGAGACATCTGAGGTATATTCTGCACCTCAAGAGTCTCATAACCAATATGAGGCGAATGCTTCACAGGATAGTCTACCTAATATGGTAGAGTTATCATCTGATTTATCCTTAGGGGAAATAGGGTATTCAGATCAAGCTCGTGCTGATTGTTTCGAGCATAACAATTACCTTGTTGAAATGAAAGGTATGGACGACTTAAATTATCGTACAGTGTACGAAGATTTAATTGAGTATCTAGACTTGTTAGACGAGTTGAAAAACATTAAAGAAGAGTTATTGCTTATCAAAGACCAGATTGAGATTAGTTATTTTGGTACTATTTCACATCAAATATTTGATGCTTTATTATATATAGCTCAATTTAGTTAATAATATATCATATTTATAATTGAAAGTATATGACTATATTAAATATATTTAATTTAATTAATGTTACAAGCAGCAAAAATAATAGGAACAGGAATGGCTACAACAGGATTAATAGGTGCAGGTATAGGAATTGGGGTTGTTTTTGGTGCATTAATACTTGGTGTAGCAAGAAATCCTTCATTAAGAGGGCAATTATTTTCATATGCTATATTAGGTTTTGCTTTTGCAGAGGCAACAGGGTTATTTGCATTAATGATGGCTTTTTTGTTATTATATGTAGCATAACCTTGTTATTATATGATTTATAATTTGTTAATTTAAATTCTTATATACTAATGTTATATAATAAAATATGTTAATTCAACAGTAGAATAACGTGTTATTAACACGTAAGTATAAGTTCAAATCTTATACATATTTATAATATATTTATTACTAATATAAATAAATATACTTAAAGTCATTATATTATATGTAAATCTTATTATTTGTTTTTTTTTAAGTATTTAAATTATTATAAACTTAAAACTTAACAATAGAATATTAATAAAAAAATTTATAATGTATAAAAATTAAAAATTTTTAATATGACAACAACAACTTTTTTTTTATTCTTAATACCTGTATTAGGTATAATATTATTATCTGTAAATTTAATACTTTCACCACATAACCCTTATCAAGAAAAAGATAGTGCTTTTGAGTGTGGTTTTCATTCTTTTTTAGGTCAAAATAGAACACAATTTAGTATTTCTTTTTTTATATTTGCTTTATTGTTTTTATTATTTGATTTAGAAATATTATTAGTATTTCCTTATGTAGTTAGTGCTTATACTAATGGTATATATGGTTTATTAATTATGTTAGTCTTCTTTTTAGTATTAACTTTAGGTTTTGCTTTTGAATTGGGTAAAAATGCTTTAAAAATAGAAAGTAGACAAATATTTAATTTTAAAGTTAAATTTTGAAATGGTTATTCTTTAGTTTATAAATAATAAAATATGTATTTACATTATACATATAGTTTTTTTGCGTAAAAAAGCAATATATAAAAAAAATTACAAAATAAAAAAAAATGTTTTTACAAAATCTTTTATTACAATTAGATGCTCCAACTCCTTGAGGATTATTTTTCCAAGATAGTGCTTCACCCCAAATGGAAGGGATAGAAGAATTACATAATAATATTATGTTCTATTTATCTGTTATATTATTTACTGTAACATGAATTATAATTTCTATTATTAGAAATTTTTTATCTAATAAATCACCTATATCTCATAAATATATGAATCATGGTACTTTAATAGAATTAATATGAACTATATCTCCAGCGTTTATATTAATATTAATAGCTTTCCCATCTTTTAAATTATTATATTTAATGGATGAAGTTGTTGATCCTTCTTTAGTTGTATATGCTGAAGGTCATCAATGATATTGAAGTTATCAATACCCTGATTTTACTAATGTAGATGATGAATTTATAGAATTTGATTCATATATAGTACCTGAGAGTGATTTAGAAGAAGGTCAATTTAGAATGTTAGAAGTTGATAATAGAGTAATTATACCTGAATTAACACACACAAGAATAGTTATTTCAGCAGCTGATGTTATACATTCTTATGCTTGTCCTTCTTTAGGTATTAAAGCTGATGCTTACCCAGGTAGATTAAATCAAGCTTCTGTTTATATAAATCGTCCGGGTACTTTCTTTGGACAATGTTCAGAAATATGTGGTATTTTACACAGTTCTATGCCTATAGCCATACAATCTGTTTCAATAAAAGATTTTTTATTATGATTGAGAGAACAGATGGACGGTTAAAAATAGAAAATAAAATAGATCATAAGATGATGATAACTGAATGAATAACAATGATTACAGAATTTTCAGAAATTATGATTAAAGATAGAAAATATTTTAACTATTTAGATGATGATTTTGTAAATAAAGATGATTATGTATTTCATTTTTATAATGGTGATGTATCTCCTAATAGTTTAAGTGGTTTTAGTTCTGATGAGGGTTCAGTACTAAGTAGTAATTCAAGTGATAGTGATAGTGATAGTGATAGTTGAGACGAAGATAGCGATTCAGATATTGAGAGTGAATTTGAGTATGACGATCCTAGAATATTTATGTTTGAAGAAGCAAATCCTAATAATGATAATTATCATATTATTACTTATACAAGAAACTTAGTTACAAATACTATAGATGAGGAAGTGAAAAAAATTATGGATTTATTTCGTGGTGATTTACATTCACGAGGTTTAGGTTCATGAGTAGAACCTAATTATTCTAGATTACATATGCTAGAGTTTAAGACTACTGATATTACTACAGGTGCTGATCCTCGTTATAGATATGTTGAATATCCTCATAATACTATAATAAATCAAAATCCTAGTCATTATGAGGGTATACAAAGACCACAAAATCTTTTACAACATAGTACACATAGTAGTAGTAGTAGTAGTAGTAATCCTAGAGATTTATGATATATTGAATTCGGTGTACATTACAATTTTAATTATATAGAGTCTAGAGGTAGTTATAGATGTGCAGTAACATTACCAAACGGTTATAAATTTTTTATATATAATAATGTAGTATTGTGTGATTTTATAAATTCACACAGACAAGCTCATATGTATGTGTCACCATTTAATAATGATTATGATCCAAATTCACCTATGCAGCTTAGAAAAACACAAGATTACATACTTAGTATTATTAATAGAGGACGTACAGGTTGTCGACCAGATACACCCTTTAATTTACAAATAGCACACTATGTTATGAATAATTTTATAATAGATAGACGTCCAATATAAATATATATTAATACATATTTATTTATTTATAATATCATTTATTAATTTGTTAATTTAATACAATTTTTTATATCTGTTGATAAAATAAAAATGTGTTAATTCAATGGTAGAATAGCGTGCTACGGACACGTAAATATAAGTTCAAGTCTTATACACATTTATAATATATTTATTACTAATACAAATAAATAATAAAAATGTAAATATGTAGTATAGATAAATCATATAAAAAAAATATATATATAGATATTATGAATTTTTCAATATTTTTATTTGTTATAGGAATATTAGGATTTGTTTTAAATAGAAAAAACATCATATTAATGTTAATATCAATAGAAATAATGTTATTATCAGTAACATTTTTAATATTAATAAGTTCACTTAGTTTTGATGATATCTTAGGACAAACTTTTGCTGTATATATTTTAACAATAGCAGGAGCAGAATCTGCAATAGGTTTAGGTATATTGGTAGCATATTATAGATTAAGAGGAAGTATATCTATACAATATAAATAAATGTATTTAACATTGATAATTTTACCATTATTAGGTTCAATAGTATCCGGTTTTTTTGGTAGAAAAGTAGGTATAACAGGATCACATATAATAACATGTGGTGCAGTAATAACTACAACATTATTAGCTATAATAGCTTTTTTTGAAGTAGGTTTTAATAATATACCAGTAACAATAAATATAGCAAGATGAGTAGATGTAGAATCATTATATGTATTATGAAACTTTAGATTTGATTCATTAACTGTGTCAATGTTAATACCAGTATTAATAGTATCTAGTTTAGTACATATATATTCTATAAGTTATATGAGTCATGATCCACATAATCAAAGATTTTTTAGTTATTTAAGTTTATTCACATTTATGATGATTATACTTGTAACAGGAAATAATTATTTAATTATGTTTGTAGGTTGAGAAGGTGTAGGTGTTTGTTCATATTTATTAGTAAATTTCTGATTTACTAGAATAGCAGCAAACCAAAGTTCTTTATCAGCTTTATTAACTAATAGAGTAGGTGATTGTTTATTAACTGTAGGTATGTTTGCTATATTATGATCTTTTGGTAATATAGATTATAGTACAGTATTTGCATTAGCACCATATTATAATGAAACAATAATAACTATCATAGGTATATGTTTATTAATAGGTGCTACAGCTAAAAGTTCTCAAGTTGGTTTACATATTTGATTACCCCAAGCTATGGAAGGTCCTACACCTGTATCTGCTTTAATACACGCAGCTACTATGGTTACAGCAGGAGTATATTTATTAATGAGATCATCACCATTAATTGAATATAGTTCAACTGTATTAGTATTATGTTTATGATTAGGTGCTATAACTACAGTATTTAGTTCTTTAATAGGATTATTCCAACAAGATATAAAAAAAGTTATTGCTTATTCAACTATGAGTCAATTAGGTATGATGGTAATAGCTATAGGTTTATCTAGTTATAATTTAGCTTTATTTCATTTAGTTAATCACGCTTTTTATAAAGCATTATTATTCTTAGGTGCTGGATCTGTTATACACGCAGTAGCTGATAATCAAGATTTTAGAAAATATGGTGGTTTAAGAGAATTCTTACCTTTAACTTATTCAGTTATGTTAATAGCTTCATTAAGTTTAGTAGCTGTACCTTTTATGACAGGATTCTATTCTAAAGATTTTATTTTAGAATCTTCTTATGGTCAATTCTACTTATCTGGTACTATAGTTTATTTTGTAGCTACTATAGGTGCTATGTTTACTACACTTTATTCAGCTAAAGTTTTATATTTAACTTTCTTAGCTAATCCTAATGGACCATTATCTAGTTATAAACATGCACATGAAGGTGATATATTCTTAACTTTACCTTTAGTTATATTATCTATTTTCTCTATATTCTTTGGTTATTTAACTAAAGATATTTTTATAGGTTTAGGTACTGGTTTCTTTGTTGATAATAGTTTATTTATTCATCCTAGCCATGAAATTATGTTAGATACTGAATTTGCTGTACCTACATTCTTTAAATTATTACCTTTTGTATTTACAGTTTCTTTAAGTATTATTTCAGTATTATTCTCTGAATTCTTACCTAAATTACTTATTAACTTTAAATTCTCAAGATTTGGTTATAATATTTTTAGTTTCTTTAATCAAAGATTCTATATAGAATTATTCTATAATAAATATATTGTAGAAGGTGTTCTTAAATTAGGTGGTCAAACAACTAAAAGCCTTGATAAAGGTTCAGTTGAATTCTTAGGACCTTATGGTTTAGAAAAAGGATTATTATCTTTAAGTAATAGTTTAGGTAAATTAAGTACTGGTGTAGTTACTACTTATGCTTTATATATATTAATAGGTTTAATATTCTATATTTCATTAATATATTTTTCATATAATGATAATAATTTATTTATATTAGTTATATTTACTTTTTTTACTTTAATAAATAATAACTTATCATCTAATAAATAATAACTTATTATTTTATAAATAATATTTATATATTATTTATTTTGTTTAATTTAAATATATTTTTTTTTTATCAGATATGCTTTTATCATCCATTTTCTGTTTATTATTTTCTAACGCATTATCTTTTAGACGTGATACAGCTATTCTAGCTTCAAGAGTAGGTATTATAATCTTATTTTACTGTGTTTATTTATCTTATAATAATTTATTTATAACTTATTTAGATAATGGTATAGGGTTATTTGGTGGTTTATTTTATACATCACCTATAACACAAATATTTCATATATTAATATTTATAATAAGTATATTAATACTGAATATAACTGGATTTTATCCTAGAAAATTAGTATCTAGTGAGTACTTAAGTTTTAGTAAATTATCATTTACTAAATTACAATTTGTTAAAAATACTGCTGTATCTAATATATTATTAAAAAAAGGAGAACAATACACAATAATAGAATATACATTAATGTTATTATTTATAATAACAGGTAGTATATTATTAATATCTAGTAGTGATTTAGTATCTATTTTTTTATCTATAGAGTTACAAAGTTATGGTTTATATTTATTATGTGCTATGTTTAGAAATTCTGAATCTGCTACATCAGCAAGTTTAACTTATTTCTTATTAGGTGGATTATCATCTTGTTTAATATTATTAGGTATAGCATTAATATATGCTAATTTAGGTGTAACTTATTTAGATAGTTTTTATGTTATTAATAATTTAGCTGGTATATTAAATCAACAAGAAATAACTACATATATACCTTATTGTTTATTATTAATAACTGTAGGATTATTATTTAAAATATCTGCAGCACCATTTCATTTTTGATCACCTGAAGTATACGATGGTATACCTACAATAGTTACTACTTTTGTAGCTATTATAGCTAAAATTTCTATATTAACATTATTATTACAATTAGTTCATTATACAAATAGTATATTTATTACTTCAGAATATACTTGAACTACAAGTTTATTAATTAGTTCATTATTATCTTTAATAATAGGTACTGTATTAGGTTTAACACAATTTAGAATTAAAAGATTATTTGCTTATAGTACAATATCTCATTTAGGTTTTATGTTATTAGCTTTAACTATTAATAGTGTTGAATCTATACAATCTTTTATTTTCTATTTAATTCAATATAGTTTATCTAATTTAAATGCCTTTATATTATTAATAGCTATAGGTTATAGTTTATACGCTTATAATGATAAAAATATTAATCATTATAATTTAATAGATAAAAATAATTCACCTATACAACTTATAAGTCAGCTTAAAGGATATTTCCATATTAATAGTTTCTTAGCTTTAAGTTTAACTATAACTTTATTCTCTTTTGCAGGTATTCCACCTTTAATGGGATTCTTTGCTAAACAGATGGTATTCTCAGCTGCTTTACAAGAAGGTTTTATATTCTTAACTCTTATTGGTGTTTTAACTAGTGTTATAAGTGCTGTATATTATTTATTTGTTATTAAAACTATGTTTTTTGATGGACATTCATATTCTTACTTTAATAGTTTAAAAGATATAAGAATACCTGCTATTATAACACAAAAAAATAAAGTAGTTAATAAAATATATTTTAATTCTAATTTTGCTTTATCTAGTTCTTTATCTATAACTATTTCTATATTAACTTTAATTATACTTTTATTTATGCTTATGCCTAATGAATGATTACATATGTCTAACATATTAGCTATTGTATTATTTGTACCAGCTGGTATATAATAATACAATTTTAGTTAAATAATAAATATAATAATTTATATACTAAAAAAAATTTATATATATATCTATACACTATATATTCATTTAATATATATATATATTTATTCTTATATTTACTTTAAATTATTATTATCTATTTAGATATAAATAAATATAAAACGTAAATATACAAAACAAAACAAATAAAAAATAAAAAAAAATGAGATTAATTAAAAGTCACCCTTTATTAAGATTGGTTAATTCATATTTAATAGATGCACCAACACCAGCTAACATTAGTTATTTATGAAATTTTGGATCATTATTAGCTTTATGTTTAATAATACAAATTGTAACAGGAGTTACATTAGCTATGCACTATACACCTAGTGTATTAGAAGCATTTAATTCTGTAGAACACATTATGAGAGATGTAAATAATGGATG